TAACAAAAATAATTGGTAAAAAATATTTTCCTTCTTTGTTTATATTCGAATAAGTTAATTCAACACTTGTGTTAAAAATATTTTCAAAAACTTGTTGATATGCATTAGGTATGTATTTTTTTTTTAAACATATAAAAACAAATAGAAAAAAAGTAAAAATGAATATAATTAAAGTAGCATTTGTAAAAACAAAAGGTATTCTGAACAATGGTAAAATTTCGAACTGTTCTAAAGGACTTAACATTCTTTTATTTTTTTATTTTTAATTTAATTAATCTTTTTATTTTGAAAAAATAAAAAAAAGATTAATTTCCACCCCACCAATAAACTGCTACAAATAAAAATAACCAAACTACATCAACAAAATGCCAATACCAAGCAGCTGCTTCAAAACCAAAATGATGTTGTTTAGCAAAATGATTTTTCATTAATCTTATTGTACATACAACAATGAAAATAGTTCCGATAATTACATGTAATCCATGAAAGCCCGTTAATAAAAAAAAAGTAGTACCATAAATACCATCTGATATAGAAAAGCTAGCTTCTATATATTCATATACTTGTATGGTTGTAAAGAAAAAAGCCAAAGCAATTGTTAAAAATAAACTATATTTAGCATTTTTTTGATCTCCTAAAACTATTGAATGATGTGCCCATGTAATTGTAGCGCCAGAAGTTAATAATATTAATGTATTTAATAAAGGCAACCCCCAAGCATCTATCGTTTCGATACCCATTGGTGGCCATAAAGAACCTATTTCAGGTGTAGGTGCCAAAGATGAATGGAAAAAAGCCCAAAAAAAACTAAAGAAAAACATAACTTCACTGAAAATAAATAATAACATTCCATTTTTTAAACCTAATTGCACTTTTTTTGTATGTTGTCCTTCATAAACAGCTTCTCGCACTATGTCTCTAAACCAAGTATACATAATGCTTATTATAGTAAATAATCCTGTACAGATCATTAAAGCGCTTCCAGAATACCCATGAAAAAACATTGCTATACCAAAAGTTAAGAAAAGACAACCAAAAGAAATAAGAAAGGGCCATGGGCTTGGATCTACTATATGGAAAGGGTGTTCATATATGTTTTGTGTATTTTGCGTTAATTTTTTTAAATAAAGCAAATTTTCACTATCTTTAGCTGTTAAAGCTGGGCTTTGTTTTATTGTTAAATTTTTTGTTATAAATGTTTTCATTTATAATTTTAAATTTTTCTATTTTCATTTTTAATAAATAAATAATATTTAAATATAATATAAAAATTTATTTATAAATTACTGAATTTATTTTTTTATCCCAAGGACTATTAAATTCAAATAATCTAAACTGTTGACTTAAATTAATTGGTTTATATACGACTCTTTTTTTTAACTCGTTGTATGAAACTTCTAAATAACCGCTTACTGGGAAATCTTTTCTTAAGGGGTGCCCTTCAAAACCATAATCAGTTAAAATTCGTCGAAGATCTGGATGATTAATAAAAAAAACACCGAACATATCCCAAGCTTCTCTTTCCCACCAATTTGCACCGTGATGTATTTGTGTAATAGATTCAATCGGTTGTATTTCTGTTATATACGTTTTTACTCGTATTCTACAGTTAAATCGTAAACTTAACAAATTATATACAACATTAAAACGTTCCTTTTTTGAAATATAATCAACAATACAAAGATCCGATAAGGATTTATATTGACATGCTGTATGATTTTTTAAAAAGAAAATTATTGGCACTATTTTATTATATGGTATATTTATAGAAAGTTCTTTTTTTGAAAAGGTATAATTTATAATAGGTAAAAGTTTTAATAAATATTTACTATGATTATCTACTAATTTTTTCATATTTTTAATTAATCCCATTCAAGCCCATAACTACACCAAATATAAATAAAACCTATAACCAACTCAATTAAAAATTCAAACATAGTCCAAAATCCCAAAGAAAAATTACAATTCAAAGTTAATACCCAAGGGAAAATATAAACGGCTTCTAGATCAAAAATAATAAATAAAATAGCGACTAAATAAAATTTAACATCAAATATTTTTCTTGCATCATCATAAGGGTTAAAACCGCATTCGTATGCAGTTAATTTTTCTAAATCGTCTTTTTGTTTAATTAAAAGAAGAGACGCTAAAAATATAATTGCTGATAATAAAAAACCAACAATTAAATAAACGAAAATAATAGAATAATTTAATTTCATATTTTTTTAATTAAAAATAAAATTTGAAAAATTGAAAATTTTTCAAAATATTGTTAAAATTAACGAAATAACAAGGTTATAATATAATTTTTTAATAAATATAAAGTTGTACTAGTTTTTCTTAATTTTATAAAAATAATAGTAAAAAAACGCCTTTGGTTCCGAATCAGTTATAAAACCGATTATAATAATTTGAATATTTTTTAGATTTTTATTTTTTGCTTAAAATGCAAAAAGAATTAAGAAAGCCATCATTAAACAAAATAATGCAATAGCTTCTGTTAATGCAAACCCTAAAATAGCTGTTCTAGTTAATTCTTGTTGTAATGAAGGATTTCTTGAAATACCTAATACTAAAGAACCAAAAACTGTACCGATACCCACACCAGCACCAGCTAAACCAATGGTTGCTAAACCAGCACCTAAAAATTTTGCAGATTGTAATAACATATTTTTATTTATTGGATCAATTATTTAATTAATTTTTTTTGTTATTCTTATCTTTTTAATTTTTCAAATTATAGATAATATTTATAAAAATTTTTATAAAAGTACAATTCCTCTCATATCATGAAAAAATAAAAATAAATTTATTTCTTTTTTAAAAAATCTTTTATTTTTATTTTTATTTGTTTTAAATCTGAAAATAATAATAATAAAAAAATTGAAATGAATATTAGTTTTAATAACATTCTATGCTTCTAATTTATTTTTTAACCAAATTAAATAATCATCTAATGAAACTGCTTCAATAACAATTGGCATAAAACCATGATTTACTCCACAAATTTCACTACATTGTCCAAAAAAAAGACCTTCTCTTTTAATAAACATTGATGTTTGGTTTAATCGACCAGGACAAGCATCTAATTTTATTCCTAAAGAAGGAATGGCCCATGAATGTAAAACATCAGAAGCAGTTATTAACACCCTTATATGACTGTTTACTGGAACAACCACACGATTATCTACTTCTAATAAACGAAAATGTCCTAATTCTAAATCATTTTCTTGTAACATATAACTATCAAAAATTAAAGCTTCTCCAGAAATATCAAGATTATCTGAATACTCATAAGACCAGAACCATTGTGAACCAATTACCTTTATTGTTATAATAGGATCAATAACTTCGTCCATACTATATAATAAAGCAAAAGAAGGTACAGCCACAGTTAATAAAATAATTGCTGGAATAGTTGTCCAAATTATTTCTATCGTTGCTCCGTGTACAAAAGTTGCAGGTATCGGATTTTTTTTTTCCGAAAATAAAAAAATACATCTAAAAAGAAGCCAACCTACAAAAACAACGACAAGAATTAAATAAAAAAAAAGATCATGATGAAAATTAATAATACCTTCCATTACAGGAGTTGCTGGGTCTTGGAAACCTAACTGCCAGTTTTCTACTACGTCCAAAGCTGTTATTTTATTATTAATATAAAGCATATTGAATTTTTTATTTTTAAAAAAGTTATTCAAAAATGACTCGCCTTTTATTAATTAATTTTTTAATTATTTTTTATAATTTTTTAAATATATTTTTAATATTTATAAAAAATTATACTGCTTATATCATAAAAAAAGAATCATTTTATTATAGTATATATAGTAGATAGATATTTATATAATATTTATCTAAAAAAATATTTAAAAAATTAAAATATGTTTTTATACGAATTATTTAATAATCATTTAGAAGTTATTATTCCTGAATTTTTTTTATCTATTATTTTATTTTCTCTATTATTGTTTGGTGTTTTTTTTAAAATAAAAAATAATAACCAAAAAATATTAATTCATAATAATTTAAATACTATTATAAGTTTTTTATTAATAATATTATTAATTTTAAATATTAATGTTAATACAACGAGTATGACTGTATTAAACGGTGTTTTAATTATTGATGCTTTAAGCCAATTTATTAAATCAATTCTAATATTATCTACATTAATTTGTTTCTTAATTCAACAGCCCTATTTATTACAACAGAAAATAACTGAATATGAAATTAATATTCTTTTATTAATTTCTTTATTGGGTTTAATGTTATTAGTATCTTCAAATAATTTTATAACATTATATTTAGCTGTTGAAATACAAAGTCTGTCTTTTTATATATTAACAGCTTCACAAAAAAAATCAAATTTATCTGTTGAAGCTTCTTTAAAATATTTTATTTTAGGATCTATTGCTTCCGGTTTTATTTTATACGGTTCTTCTATTTTATATGGTATATCAGGTTCTTTAAATTTTAGTTATTTTTTTTTAATAACATCTAATATTAATTTTTTAGAAAATATTGATATATTAACAAGTATTTTATACGGGTTGGTTTTTGTTTTATCCGGTATTTTATTTAAAATAGGAGCAGTTCCATTTCATTTTTGGTTGCCAGATGTTTATGAAGGTGCTCCAAATAATATAACGGCATTTTTTGCAATTGTACCTAAAATAGCTTTCGTTGGATTATTAATACGTTTTGTTTTTGATGTCTTTATTGATCTTTCTTTTTTTTTAGAAAACTTTTTTTATATAATTGCTTTATTATCTATGTTAATAGGGTCTTTAACTGCATTACAACAAAAAAAAATAAAAAGATTATTAGCATATAGTTCTATAAGTCATATAGGATTTATTATGATTGGTTTTGCTTCAAATTTAATAGATAATATTCCTTTTATTTTATTGTATATAATTATTTATATTATAATGAGTATTAATTTATGGACATCTTATCTATCTTTAAATATAAATCACAAACCAATCAAATATTTATCTGAACTTTCAAATTTATTTAAAATTAATTCATTATTATCTTTAATTATTGTTTTAAATATTTTATCACTAGCAGGTATTCCTCCATTAGCCGGGTTCTTTTCTAAATTATTTATATTTTTTTCTAGCATTAAAGGAAGCTTTATTGATTTAATTTTTTTTGCTATAATAATAAGTATTATAAGTTCTTTTTATTATTTAAGAATTGTAAAAATAATTTATTTTGAAAAAAAAATTAAATATTTATTTTTATCTCAAATAAATAAAGCACAAAGTATTATTTTATTAATAAATACACAAATTATTTTATTTTTATTTATTTATCCAAATATACTTTTAGTCGCTTTAAATAAAATTTATTTATATTTCTTAATTTAACAAGTTTCTTAAATTGTTCAGATAGCTCAGTTGGTTAGAGTAAAAGACTGAAAATCTTTGTGTCGGCGGTTCAAGTCCGCCTCTGAACAATTTAAATTTTAAAATAAATGAATATGTATTTACTACAAATAAATTTAAAAAGTATAAAAAAAATAAAAAATTTAGAACAAAAATTAGAAAATATAAAAACAGAACAAAAATTTATTTTTAATATTAAAAATAGAAATAAAATATATACTGTTTTAAAATCTCCGCATGTTAATAAAAAATCAAGAGAACATTTTAATTTAAAAAAAAATGAAAAAAGAATTAATTTAAAATTCAAAAATATTTTTGAATTATTTAACACTGTTTTAATTATTCGAAAAGTTTTTAGTGAAAATTCTATGATTAATTTTAAAATAGTCGAAAATTAATATGCTTATAGCTTAATTGGATAAAGTGTCAGATTGCGGATCTGTTGATTGAAAGTTCGAATCTTTCTAAGCATATTATTTTATTGAAGTATAGCCAAGTGGTAAGGCCTCCGTTTTTGGTGCGGATAATCAAAGGTTCGAATCCTTTTACTTCAATGGGGCCTATAACTCAGTTGGTTAGAGTATACGCCTGATAAGTGTAAAGTCAGTAGTTCAAATCTACTTAGGCCCAACGAATAATTAGCTCAATTGGTAGAGTATTTCGTTTACACCGAAAATGTTAGCGGTTCAAGTCCGTTATTATTCAAAAAAATTTTATGGCAACATTAAATCAATTATTTTTTAAAAGACAAAAACGTATTAAAAAATTGAAATTAAATAAAACACCGGCTTTGCAAAAATGTCCTCAAAAAAAGGGCGTTTGTATGAAAGTATATACTAAAACGCCCAAAAAACCAAATTCTGCTTTAAGAAAAGTAGCGAAAGTAAAATTATCTAATAAAAATATTATTATAATTTATATTCCAGGTATCGGACATTCATTACAAGAACACTCTTCTGTACTTATACGTGGAGGTAGAGTTCAGGATTTACCTGGTGTAAAATATCATGCAGTCCGTGGGAAATATGACTTATTAGGTATTTTAGGCAGAGTCACTTCAAGATCAAAATATGGAACCAAAATACGAAAAATATAATAAAGTATATAATAGAATAAATAATAAAACAAAATTATTTGCTAATGTTTTTTTAAAAAAGGGTAATAAGAACACTTCTGAAAATATTTTTAAAAAAGTCTTGGCTGAATTTAAAAAAAAAAGATTTGAACAAATTTGTCCTTATGAAAGTATGAATCAAAGTTCTTCTATAGTTTTAAGAGAAGCACTTAAAGAGATAACGCCCACAATAAAATCGATAAGTATACCTTTTAAAAAAAGAAGAAAATATGTTGTTATAAATAAAAAATGGAGAAAAAAAATAAAAGGTAAAAAAAGAAAAAGACGAAAAAATTACCATTTTTTATTTTATAGTTTGGCGGGCGCGGTTAAAAATGGAAGTAGATTATTAAGAAAAAATACAAAAATTAAACGTGTTTCTGAAGAACTTTTAAAAACACTTTCGGGCAAAAGCAATTGTTTAAATATTCGAAAGGAAATTTATAAAGAAATACAAAAAATAACTTTTGAAGCTAAAATGTAAAAAAAAATTACAAGTATATCATATGACTTTCGTTTCTTTTTTATTAAAAAAAAAATTATAATTAAAATGGCTTTAAAAAAAATAAAAAATTTTTCAATAAATTTTGGACCACAACATCCAGCAGCTCATGGTGTTTTACGTTTAATTTTAGAATTAAATGGTGAAATTGTTAAAAAAGCTGATCCACATATAGGCTTATTACACAGAGGTACTGAAAAATTAATAGAATATAAAAACTATCTGCAAGCTTTACCTTATTTTGATCGACTAGATTATGTTTCAATGATGTGTCAAGAACATGCATATGTTCTTGCTGTCGAAAAATTATTAAATTGTGATATACCGTTAAGAGCACAATATATTCGTGTTTTATTCTCAGAAATCACTCGTATTTTAAACCATTTATTATTTGTTTCTTGTCATGCCTTAGATGTTGGTGCCATGACCCCTTTTTTTTGGGGATTTGAAGAACGTGAAAAATTAATGGAATTTTATGAAAGGGTCTCTGGTGCTAGAATGCACGCGGCTTATTTTCGTGTAGGTGGCGTTAATGAAGATTTACCTGAAGGTTTATTAAATGATATTTTTATTTTTTGTAATCAATTTAATACCCGTTTAGATGAAATAGAAGAAATGTTGACTGGAAATAGAATTTGGAAACAACGTTTAGTTGATATTGGGGTTGTTAGTGCAAAAGATGCTTTAGATTTAGGATTTAGTGGGGTCATGTTAAGAGGCTCTGGTATCCCATGGGATTTAAGAAAAACGCAATCATATGAAATTTATGATCAATTGGATTTTGATATTCCTATAGGAACAAATGGTGATTGTTATGATCGTTATTTAATTCGAATTGAAGAAATGCGACAATCTATTAATATTATAGCACAGGTATTAAACCAATTGCCTGCCGGGCCTATTAAAACAAATAATAAAAAAATAACTAATCCAAGTAGAAAAGAATTAAAAAATTCAATGGAATCTTTAATTCATCATTTTAAGTATTATTCTGAAAATATTACAGTAAATACTGGTGAGACTTTTACTGTTATTGAAGCACCTAAAGGTGAATTTGGTGTTTACTTAGTTTCAAACGGTACAAATAAACCCTATCGTTGCAAAATCAAATCACCTGGATTTGCACATTTACAAGCTATGAATTTTTTATGTAAAAATCATATGTTAGCCGATGTTGTTTCCATAATAGGATCAATAGATATCGTTTTTGGTGAAATAGATCGATAAAAAATGTTAAATAAATATTATAAGAAATTTAAAAAAGAACAATTACAAAATATAAAACAAAATTTTAAATATATTTATATTTTCCGTTATAATAATTTAAATATAGATGAAAATATATTTTTAAAAAAAGAATTAAAAAAATTAAATTTTAATTTTTTAATTTTAAAACAAAAATTAATACAAGACGAGGTTTTTGTAAAAATAAAAGGGCAGGGCGCTCTCCTTTTGATTTATGGAAATAACCACAATTTTAATAAAAAATTATTTGAAAAAAAAGTTAATTTTAAAAATTTAAATTTAATTTTTTTTTTAAATGAAAACAAAATTTTTTCAAATTTGAAATTAAATAAAATTTTCTTTAAAAAAAAAGTTTTATTAAACAAAGCTCTTGTTCAACCACTTTTTAAATTTCTTTTTTGTTTAATTAAAATTAAAGAGGCGAATATAACTTAATGGTAGAGTGCCAGTCTGTGGCTCTGGTAGTTATGGGTTCAAGTCCCATTATTCGCCCGTTTATTTAAGAACTTTATAAAAATTATGTTTGTTGAGAATATATTAACAATTTTACTTATTTTACCCTTAATTACTATTTTCATATTATTTTTTTTAAATGAAGAGAAAATAATACGAAATTTCGGCATTTTTATGTCTTTTTTTATATTTATAATGTCCCTTCCACTTTGGATCCTTTTTGATAAATCAAATTCAAATTTTCAATTTTTATTAAAAATTTTTTGGTTGGATCAATTTAATATTAACTTTTATTTTGGTATTGATGGTATATCTCTTTTTTTTATAATACTTACCACTTTTTTAATACCAATTTGTTTGTTAATCAGTTATGAGAACATAATAAAAAATGTTAAAGAATATTTTTTATTATATTTTATATTGGAATTTTGTCTAATAATTTCTTTTAGTGTTTTAGATTTATTAGTATTTTATATATTTTTTGAAAGTGTTTTAATTCCTATGTTTTTAATAATTGGTATTTGGGGCTCAAGAGAACGTAAAATAAAAGCTTCTTATTTATTTTTTATTTATACTTTAGCTGGGTCTTTATTTATGTTTGTCGCCATTATTCATTTATTTTTAACAACTGGTACAACGGATTATCAAATTTTATATTTTAGTAAATTTGATAATACTTTTGAAAAATTTTATTGGCTCGCTTTTTTCTTATCTTTTGCTGTAAAAGTTCCAATGTTACCATTTCATGTATGGTTGCCAGAAGCACATGTGGAAGCTCCTACAGCCGGTTCCGTTTTATTAGCAGGAATTCTTTTAAAATTAGGTTCATACGGAATGTTACGATTTTTAATTCCTTTATTTCCACAAGCCTCTATTTTTTTTACACCCTACGTTTTAATTATTTGTATAATTTCTATTATATATTCTTCTTTAACGGCAATTCGTCAAACTGATTTAAAACGTATTGTTGCTTATGCTTCTGTAGCACATATGAATTTTATAATATTAGGGTTGTTTTCTATAACATATCAAGGTCTTGAAGGCAGTGTTATACAAATGATAAGTCATGGTCTAATTTCAAGTGGTCTGTTTTTTTCAATTGGTTGTTTGTACGATCGTTATCATACCCGTTTTATAAATTATTATGGAGGTTTAGCACATACAATGCCAATTTTTTCAATAATTTTATTTGTATATATATTATCAAACATGTCAATTCCCGGTTCAAGTAGTTTTGTTGGGGAAATTTTAATATTAACCGGTGTTTTTGAACATAATATTACAACTGCTGTTTTTGCAACTATTGGTATGTTTTTAGGTGGTGTTTATTCATTATTATTTTATAATCGTATTTGTTATGGAAGTTTACAAACCAATTATTTAAAAGTGTTTTATGATTTAACTTATCGTGAATTTTTAATTCATATAGCATTGGTATTTGGTATCATTGTTTTAGGTGTTTATCCAACCATTTTTGAAACTTGTTTACATGAAAGCATTTCAAAAATATTAATTCATGTTGAATTTCAAAATATATAATTAAATAAAAATATTAAAGAAAGACTTTCTTTAATATTTTTCATGCCCCTTTCGTCTAATGGTCAGGACATTGCCTTTTCACGGCAAAAATACGGGTTCAATCCCCGTATGGGGTAAAAAACATCTCAGATGTCAATTGAGTTGTCTTATATTTTGGAGTCAAATATAAAGAATTTTAAAGATAAGAAAGGTTTAGAAGAAACAGGAATTGTACTTTCAATGAGTGATGGTATTGCACGTTGTTTTGGTCTTACTAAAGTTCAAGCTGGTGAAATGGTGGAATTTAATAACGGTCAAATTAAAGGTATGGCTCTTAATCTAGAACCAGATGCTGTGGGTGTTGTCGTTTTTTCAAATGATCGTGACATTCAAGAAGGAAATTTTGTTAAGAGAACTGGATCTATTGTAAGTGTTCCAATTGGTATGGAATTACTTGGTCGTGTAGTTAATGCACTGGGTCAACCGATTGATGGTAAAGGTGTTATAAATACTAAAGAAAAAAGACGTGTTGAAATTAAAGCACCTGGAATTATGCCGAGACAAAGCGTAAAAGAACCTGTTCAAACAGGATTAAAGGCCGTTGATAGTTTAATTCCTATTGGACGTGGACAACGTGAATTAATTATTGGTGACAGACAAACAGGAAAAACCTCTATTGCTATTGATACTATTATAAATCAAAAGGGTGCACATATACAAAAAGACATAGAGAATCAATTATATTGTATTTATGTAGGGGTTGGTCAAAAACGCTCAACAATTGCTGAATTAACAAAAACATTAACTGAAAAAGATGCAATGTTTTTCTCTATAATTGTGGCAGCAACCGCTTCAGATTCAGCACCATTACAATTTTTAGCGCCTTATACTGGATGTACTCTTGGTGAGTTTTTTAGAGATAATTCGAAACATGCTGTTATTTTTTATGATGATTTATCAAAACAAGCTGTTGCTTATAGACAAATGTCTTTATTATTAAGAAGACCACCGGGTAGAGAAGCATATCCTGGTGATGTTTTTTATTTACATTCAAGATTATTAGAAAGAGCCGCTAAAATGAATAAGAAAATTGGTGGCGGTTCTTTAACCGCTCTGCCTATTATTGAAACACAAGCTGGAGATGTTTCTGCATATATTCCGACGAATGTTATTTCAATTACAGACGGACAAATTTTCTTAGAAAGTGAATTATTCAATCAAGGACAAAGACCTGCCATTAGCGTAGGACTTTCGGTAAGCCGTGTTGGTTCTTCTGCACAAATTAAAGCAATGAAACAAATAGCAGGAACTATGAAATTAGAATTAGCTCAATTTAGAGAAGTACAGGCTTTTGCACAATTTGGTTCTGATTTAGATGCCACTACACAACAACAATTACATCGAGGTAAACGTTTGACTGAAATGTTAAAACAAGGTTTAAATGTACCATTATCTGTTGAAGAGCAAGTAGTTATTATTTATTTAGGTGTTCGTGGCTTTTTAGATAAAATTGAATTAAATAAAATAGCCCTTTTTGAAGAAATTTGGTTAAATTATATTAAAACAAATCATCAAGATATTTTAAATGAGATCCAAACAAAAAAAGAATTATCTAAAGAATTAGATAAAAAACTACACAAATTAGCAGTTGATTTTACTAAAAATTTTACGATAAATAATTAATTTTTAAATATATTATATATATTATTTTAAATGAAAATAATATATTTACATTTAAGGATCTTTTAGTTTTTACCAGTGTCGGGCCGAAGGCTCTGTGAAATAAGCATCAAAAAAATCTTTTAAAAAATTATTAATATAATTTTATTTATTATTTAAGAAGAATTTTTTTAAAAAATATTTATTAATTTTCTTTATATATTATCATATCTTATTTTATATTATGTTATTTTTATTATTAATTGTTTTTTTACCATTAATAGGTTCGATTATTGCAGGGTTTTTTGGGTTTTATATTGGCCGTACGGGCTCTGTTTTAATCACAACCTTAACTACCTTTTTAAGTTTATTATGTTCGATTTGTGTTGGTTATGAAGTAATTGTTTATGGCTGCTCTTTTGGTATTACTTGGGCTGCTTGGATACATAGCGGTTTATTTGAATGTAATTGGAATTTTGTTTTTGATACTTTAACAGTAGTTATGTTAATTGTTGTTACAAGTATTTCAACACTTATTCATTTATATTCAGCAGGATATATGAAGCACGATCCTCATTTAAGTCGTTTTATGAGCTATTTATCACTTTTTACTTTTTTTATGATTGTTCTTGTAACCGGTGATAATTTTATTCAAATGTTTGTTGGTTGGGAAGGAGTTGGTTTTTGTTCTTATTTATTAATTAATTTTTGGTTTACGCGTTTACAAGCGAATAAAGCAGCAATTAAAGCTATGTTAGTAAATAGGGTAAGTGATTTATTACTTCTTTTAGGAATTTTAACTCTTTTTTATAATTTACGCTCATTAGAATACTTAAGTATTTTTCCAGCAATTACTATTATTAAAGACATTGATTTTATCTTTTTAAGTCATACTTTTAAAGTAATCGATGTAGCATGTATTTTAATTTTTATAGGTGCTATGGGTAAATCTGCCCAAATTTTTTTACATGTTTGGTTACCTGATGCTATGGAAGGACCTACACCTGTTTCAGCGTTAATTCACGCTGCCACCATGGTAACAGCTGGAGTTTATTTAACTTCACGTTGTTCTCCTATTTTTGAAAATTCTGTTTTATCTTTAAAAGTGATTACAATAATAGGAGCCACAACCGCTTTTTTTGCCAGTACTGTTGGACTTGTTCAAAACGATTTCAAAAAAATCATTGCATATTCAACTTGTAGTCAACTTGGTTATATGTTTTTTGCTTGTGGATTATCGAATTACCCATTAGCTATATTTCATTTATCAAATCATGCTTATTTTAAAGCACTTCTTTTTTTATGTTCTGGGGCTGTTATTCATGCAATGGGTGATGAACAAGATATTAGAAAAATGGGTGGATTACGACGAATTCTTCCTTTTACTTATATGATGTTTTTAATAGGTTCATTATCTTTAATGGGATTTCCGTTTTTAACAGGGTTTTATTCAAAAGATTTAATCTTAGAAGTAGCTTTTGCAACTTTTAATGAATACGGCCATTTTGCTTATTGGTTAGGAACTGTCGCAGCTTTTTTCACAGCCTTTTATTCGACAAGACTACTTTTTTATGCTTTTTTAAGTGAAACAAATGCATATAAAAATATAATTAAAAATGCACATGATGTATCATTTGAAATAGGATTTCCTTTAGCGTTGTTAGCTTTAGGTAGTATATTTATTGGTTATTTATCAAGAGATATGTTTGTTGGGTTAGGTACTGATTTTTGGAATAATTCTTTATATTTGGAACCTTTTAGAAATCAAATGGTTGATTCTGAATTTATGCCCGTTTTTTTTAAATTATTACCTGTTTTTTTTAGTTTTGTTGGTCTATTTGGGGCACTTTATTTATATTTTTTTGAATTTAAATCTTTTTATGAATTTAAAATATCAAGTACAGGCTTGCTTTTTTATAATTTTTTAAATAGAAAATGGTTTTTTGATAAAATTTATAATGAATTTTTAAATCAATATATTTTAAAAATTGGTTATACCGTTTCATATAAAATGGTAGATAAAGGTTTAATAGAAATGTGCGGTCCTTATGGATTTTCAACACTGTTTTCTTTTTTAAGTCAATATACAAGTTTATTTCAAACAGGTTATATTTATCATTATTCTTTATTTTTATTAATTGGCGCTATTTTTTTAATTAATTTTTTATTTCTGGCTTTATTTACTATAAATTATTTTGTAATTTTAATATTATTCTTTTTAATTTATATGTTTATTAAAAAATAGAAATAAATTTTTTGTTTATATATTTAAATTATATTCTTTTAAAAAGAATATAAAAAGATCTTTGAATTAAAATAAAAATAAAAAATGTTTTCACAAAGATGGAATAAAAAAGTATTATTAGAAACAGTTAATAATCATTTAATTGATTATCCAACTCCTATAAATTTAAATTATTTTTATGGATTTGGTTCTTTAGCCGGGGTTATGTTAGGAATTCAAATAATAACCGGTATTTTTTTGGCTATGCATTATACACCGCATATTTCCTTGGCTTTTAGCAGTGTTGAACATATAATGCGTGATGTAAATCACGGTTGGTTAATTAGATATGCTCATGCAAATGGGGCTTCTTTTTTTTTTATTGTCGTTTATATACATATTTTTAGAGGATTATATTACGGCTCTTATTTTAAACCCCGTGCTGCTTTATGGTGCTCTGGTGTTGTTATTTTCATATTAATGATGGCAACAGCTTTTATGGGTTATGTTTTGCCTTGGGGACAAATGAGTTTTTGGGGGGCAACTGTTATAACAAATCTTTTTTCAGCTATTCCTTTAATTGGTAAAGAAATCGTTGATTGGCTTTGGGGCGGTTTTGCGGTAGATAATCCTACTTTAAATCGTTTTTTTAGTTTACATTTTACTTTTCCTTTTGTAATCGTAGGTGCTGTTTTAATTCATTTAATTTTATTGCATGAAGTTGGTTCTAGTAATCCTTTAGGAATTAATTCAAAAACTGAAATAATACCTTTTTATCCTTATTTTTATGTAAAAGATTTATTTGGTTTTTTTATTTTATTATTTATTTTCTTATTTTTTATTTTTTATTTTCCAAATACTTTAGGACATCCGGATAATTATATAGAAGCTAATCCGATGAAGACACCATTACATATCGTTCCAGAATGGTACTTTTTACCCTTTTATGCAATTTTAAGATCGATTCCCAATAAAATTGGTGGCGTGGTTGTAATGTTTGGCTCTCTTTTAGTTTTACTGTTAATTCCTTTTATAAATTCATCTGAAATTAGAAGCACTGCATTTAGACCTATTTTCAAAGTCTTTTATTGGTTATTAGTAGTTTCTTTTTTATTATTAGGTTGGGCCGGTCAAATGCCAGTTGAAAGTCCTTATACTGAAATTGGTGTGATTGCAATGATTTATTATTTTTTATTTTTTATTATTATATTACCTTTTGTAGGTTATTGCGAATCTTATTTAATACGCATAGCTTCAACAACAACAAATTAAATTAAAAAACAATAAAATAAAAAGTTATATTTATAACAAAAATTATTAAAATAAATATTTTATTTATTTATATTAAAATAAAAATTTAAAGATTAAAACATTTTATTTTATTTATGAAAAATTTTCAAAATTGGGCTACACGTTGGCTTTTTTCAACTAATCATAAAGATATCGGTACATTATATATACTTTTTGGTGCTTTTAGTGGAATGGTAGGTACAACATTATCAGTATTAATTCGAATGGAATTAGCACAACCAGGAAATCAAGTATTCATGGGAAATCATCATTTATATAATGTTGTTGTAACAGCGCATGCTTTTATCATGATTTTTTTTATGGTGATGCCAGTATTAATAGGAGGGTTTGGTAATTGGTTTGTGCCTATTTTAATAGGTGCTCCTGATATGGCTTTTCCTCGTATGAATAATATAAGTTTTTGGTTATTGCCTCCTTCATTAATTTTATTATTATCTTCCGCACTTGTAGAATCTGGGGCAGGTACTGGTTGGACAGTATACCCACCACTTTCTAGTGTTCAAGCACATTCAGGCCCATCTGTGGATTTAGCTATTTTTAGTTTACATTTATCTGGGATTTCTTCTTTATTAGGTGCTATTAATTTCATCACAACCATTTATAATATGCGTATACCTGGATTAAGTTTTCATAAATTGCCTTTATTCGTTTGGTCTGTATTAGTTACAGCCTTTTTATTATTATTAACTTTACCTGTTTTAGCAGGAGCTATTACAATGTTATTAACGGATAGAAATTTAAACACTTCTTTTTATGATCCTTCTGGGGGGGGGGATCCTGTTTTATATCAACATCTTTTTTGGTTTTTTGGTCATCCAGAAGTTTATATTTTAATCTTACCTGCCTTTGGTATTATTAGTCAAGTTATTTCTAAATTTTCAAAAAAAAATGTTTTTGGTTATTTAGGTATGGTTTATGCAATGTTATCAATAGGTGTTCTAGGTTGTATAGTTTGGGCCCATCATATGTTTACTGTTGGTTTGGATGTTGATACTCGTGCTTATTTTTCAGCGGCTACTATGGTAATTGCAGTTCCTACTGGTATTAAAATTTTTAGTTGGTTAGCTACGATGTGGGGCGGTTCTTTAAAATTTGAAACACCTATGTTATTTACTTTAGGTTTTCTTTTATTATTCGTTGTTGGTGGTGTAACGGGTGTATTAATGGCTAATTCAGGTTTAGATATTGCATTACACGATACTTATTACATTGTTGCACATTTCCATTATGTTCTTTCAATGGGGGCCGTTTTTGCTATTTTTGCAGGGTTTTATTATTGGATAGAAAAAATAACAGGTAAAAGATATCCAGAAGTTTTAGGTCAATTACATTTTTGGTTATTTTTTATCGGTGTAAATTTAACTTTTTTCCCAATGCATTTTTTAGGATTAGGTGGTATGCCTAGAAGAGTCCCTGATTTCCCCGATGCCTATTCAGGTTGGAACGCTGTTTCTTCTTTAGGTTCATATGTTTCTTTCTTTTCTGTTGTTTTATTTTTTTATATTGTTTATATAACATTAATTTCTTCTAATTATAAAAAAGAAATAACGAGAGTGTTGTAAAATTTTACCAATTATTTTTGTTAACTTAAAATTGAATATTAATTAAGATACAAATACTAATAAAAATAATAGTAAAGACTTTCTAATTATTTAAATAACACTTTTGTATGTAAAACAATTTTAAGTTATACTTTTTAAAACCGGTGTTTTTAATATTTAAAAACAATTTAACCAAAGTCAAGATCTTTTTTTCTTAAAATCTCAACATTTTTTTTTTTTGAAAATATTAATCTATTTTCAATAAAATTAAAAACTGTTCGTATTAGTAAAAGGAGGAATTGTAAAAATACTATTAGGTCAATGATAAAGGACTTTATATTTAATTTTGAAATTAAATGTTCAAAAAAGAAAAATAATCCCCAAGACTAATAAATAATAACAAATATTATTAAAAACGACACACAACTCCTGCTTTTTATTTTTAATGAATTCCCAAAATATTAAAGAAGAGTCCTTTAAAATATAGATGAAAATAAAGTGTTGAGATGAATGGCGTACTTTCTCGAAATTTTTCAACTAAAAATACCCGTTTTTTCTAAAAAGCACTGTAAATAATAAACTAAAAAGCATAATTGCAGGGTTGTCGATTAAATCCATTTTTGAGAATCAATATCGATAAACTTTAGAGAACATAATATATAAAAATAAAAAATATTGATTGAAATAATCCGAAGAAAAATTATTATAAAAATAAATAATTAGAAATGCGACAGCAATAATAAATAAAGTTAATTTAAAATTTAGAGTCAAAATTTTTATGATAAATTTTAATAAAAAAGAAACAAAAGTTATATATGATATACAATAGAAAAGGTGTTTTTCTTTCAATTAAAAGAAAAAAAAATATTACTATATTATAATATAAATAAAGAAATAAAATTATCTTTATTTATATTATAATACTTTATTTTTATTTTATATTAAAAATAGCATTAGTTGCTTCTCTTGAAAGTTGTTTATATATATTTTTAGTCAAAAACATTTCTTTTTTTTTATTTTTTTTCGTTAAAGTAATCGCACCTATTAATGCAATTAATAAAATGATACCTGCTACTAAAAAAAAAAAAGAATAATAAGTATATAAAACCTGTCCTAAGGTTTCAATATTACTCACAGTATCTACATGATTAATCATTATTTTATAGAATGCATTGCCATTTGATTGAAGAAAACCAGATGAATCTAAAAAATGATAATAAGTAGTAAATGTTTTACTAAACATTAAATAGGTTTCAATGAAAAAAACGAAACCAATTAAACAAATAATAGGCAAATATCCGAAATTATCGCTTTTACTTTTATTTATTAATACATTTATATCTAACATCATAATAACAAAAATGAATAAAACGGTAATAGCACCAACATAAATAATAATTAACATTAAAGATAAAAATTCAACTTCAGATATTAGTAACAATGCCGTTGTGCTCGTAAATACTAAAATCAAAAAAAAAGCAGAATAAATTGTATTTGTTGAATATATTACAAATATAGCCGCGGTTAAGGTTATACTCGAAAAAAAAAACAATAATAAACCTTCAAAATTCATATTTAAAGAGATAATAAATTTATTTTATATATTGAAATATTACCATATAATTTAAAGAAAAGTATCATGATTGCCAATCCAATAGCAGATTCTGCTGCGGCTACGGTTAATATTAATAATGAAAAAACTTGTCCAATAATATCATCAAGAAAAATGGAAAAATAAATAAAATTTAAATTAACGGCCAATAATAAAAGCTCGATAGACATTAAAATAATAATAATATTTTGTCTATTTAAAATTATACCAAATAATCCTAAACAAAATAAAAAAAAATTAATAATAAAATAATTTAATAAATACATTTTAAATTTGTTTTATACTTATACTTAAACCAACCAATTAAAACTTAGTAAAATACTTGAAGTATATAAAAACCAACCCAAAGTAAAAGGCAAGAAAACTTTCCAACCTAAACGCATTAATTGATCATATCGATATCTAGGTAATATACCACGAACAAGTACGAACATAACTACAAAAAAAACAATCTTAATACTTAACCAAAAAGAACCGGGGATAAAAGGAATTCCAAAAGGCGCCAACCAACCGCCTAAAAATAAGATACTAGTTAATGCACTCATTAATAACATATTTGAATATTCACCTAAAAAAAATAAAACAAAACCCATAGCAGAATATTCTACATTGAATCCAGAGACTAATTCAGCCTCTGCTTCCGGTAAATCAAAAGGGTGTCGGTTTGTTTCAGCCAAACATGAAATAAAAAAAATAACAAAAATAGGAAATAAAGGTATACAAAACCATACGCCTCTTTGTGCTAAAACGATTGCGTTTAAATTTAATGACTGTGCACAAACTATTACGGATAAAATACAAAAACTAATAGTTAATTCATAAGAAACCATTTGCGCTGTTGATCGTAAAGCCCCTAAAAAGGCATATTTTGAATTACTAGACCAACCTGCTATGATTACACCATAAACACTTAAGGAAGATATGGCTAATAAATATAGTACACCTACATTTAATTCAGTATAATACATACCATAACCTATTGGGATAATAGCCCAATTTGCTAAACTTAAAAAGAAAGCTAAGATGGGGGCGAAAACGAATAATACGACGTCAGCATTACTTGGTAAAACTGTTTCTTTTACGAACATTTTAACACCATCTGCCAATGCTTGCAATAATCCAAAAGTACCCACGACATTTGGACCTTTTCGTCTTTGAAGAGAAGCTAATACTTTACGTTCAACTAGTGTAAAATAAGCTACAGATATTAATAAAAAAATAATTAAAATTAATAATTTTAAAATAGTATAAATCATAATTTATAGTTAAAAATTGTGTTTTTTAAAACATTTGAAGCTTTCCACTAATATTTTTGAATGTTCTTCTAAAATATTATGTGCATTCGTTTTGAAAAAAGTGTCTAAAAAACAATTATTTATTTTCACATCTTTTTTTCCAAAAGAAATATTATTAATAATTTTTAATTGTTTATTTGATAAATATTTAAATAAATGGGTTGCTTTATTATCTTTTAAAAAAATATATTTATATAATTGTTTTAAAATTAAAGCATCATCTTTTCCATTATTTATCGTATTTAAAATTTTTTCATTTGTTTGTATTGTTCCTTCTAAATTAATATAACTACCCGTTTTTTCTAAAAAAGTTAATCCTGGTAAAATTAAATTAGAATTTTGAGCATCTTGTGTAAAATGATGACCTTGATAAACAATAAAAGAATTTTCTTTTTTATTTATTTTTAAATTATTTTTTAAATTAGTATTTAATAAATAAATAAAATCTGCTTTTTTATTTTTGATTTTGTCATTATGTAAATTAATTTCTAAAAAATTTATAAAAGAACTTTTTGTATTTAAAAAATTAACTGTATCTTTTTGTAAAAATTCTAAATTTTTAAAATTTTCAATTAAGAAATATAAATTTTTTTTATGCAAAATCTGTTCTCCCACAATTATCATAGGATTTTTGGCCTTTTTCAATTTATTACAAAAAGGGTGTTCTCCTTTAATAATCTGTTCTAATGTTTTAATAGTATTTCCTAAATGTTTAATAGGATATGTAAAATTAATTTGTGGTCCTATATAATAAATATTAAACCCACCTTTTTTTAATCTATTTATTAAATGTGTATTTAAAATAGAAGCTTCTTCTCGAATATCACTATTTATTATTAAACAAAGATCTGTTTCATCAATAGATTTCATTTTTTTATTAAATAAAAAATTTGAAGTAAAATCTGAATTAATTTCAAAAAAATCTTTTTGTAAAAAACTTTCATTTATTATATTAGAAACTCCTAATGAATTAAATAAGTTTTTAAAATAAATTAAGGATTGTAAATCTGTTAAATCCCCCACAATACCTTTTATTTTTGAAGCATCAGTATGAATTAACTTTGTTTTTAATATATTAAAAGCATCAAACCATGTAATTTTTTGAAATTCACCGTTTTCTTTTTTTATCGCAGGTGTTTTAATACGTTGATAATGAATACTATCAAAGAAAAATCTTGTTTTATTTGAGATCCATTCTTTATTTATATCGTCATTTGTTCGAGGCAATATTTTTACAATACTTCGATCTACCAATTCAATTTCTAAATTTGAACCAACAGCATCTAAAATATCAACAGCTTCTTTTTTTTTAGACTCCCACACCCTACCTTTAAAAGCAAGCGGTTTAGAAGTTAATGCACCTACCGGGCAAAGATCAATTAAATTTCCAGAGAATTCTGATTTAAATACATTAGGAGAATAAAAATTAATTTCAGTAAAATTTCCTCTACCGGTCGTCCCTAAACCATCAATATTACCAATTTCATTAGCAAAACGAACACAACGTGTACAATGAATACAACGTGTCATAATGCTTTTAATAAAAGGTCCAAAATTTTTATCTTCTACTGTTCTTTTTTTAAAAAAATAACGGCTTTTATCAGACCCGTAAATCATTGTTTGATCCTGTAAATCACACTCAGAAGCCTGATCACAAATTGGACAGTCTAAGGGATGGTTTATTAATAAAAACTCTAAAACACTTTCTCTTGCTTTTCGTACTAAAGGGGTATCTGTATATATTTTCATGTTTGGACTTACGGGCATAGCACAAGAAGCTACGGGTTTAGGAGAATTTTCTATTTCAATTAAACACATTCGACAATTTCCAGCTATTTGTAAATTTTCTTGAAAACAAAATTTAGGGATTTCTATTTTTAAATGACTGCATGCTTGCAATACCGTTATATTTTTTGGAACTTTTTTTTTTATATCATTAACAAAAATATTGATCATATATTTTATAATTTTTTTTAATTTTTAATTGAAAAAAGAAAGAAGATCACTATTATCATATAAAATAGATAATTTATAATATAAATAAAGATAAATTTATTTATATTATAATTAAAAATGTAAAGTCTCTTGAAAGTTGTTTATATATATGTTTAATTATTCATTTCTTCGATAAGTTTAGAAACACTTTCATGTAGTTGTACACGTTGGGGTGGTGTTTCTATTGAATAACTTGTTTCTATTTGCGATCTTTCTCTTTTTAAATTTTCTATTATTATAGAATTGTTTATGGTCCCATTTGAATGGAGTTGTTCCTTTTCTAATTTGTTGATTTCGGCATTTATTCCTCTTAAACGTGTCGTTCTGGATTCCATTTTTTGGAAATCCATTTTTTCTTTATGTTGCCTCTCCTCTTGAAGTAACTTAAGGGCCTGTAAACGCGTCTTATTCAACTCATTTTCAATTTTTTTTTTTTCATCAATATGTTGTTTATAACTTAAAAAAAGTTGAGCGCCAGTCGCCGCACTAGCGCTGGTAAAAATTATAGCAAAATATTCAAGACCTCTTTTAAAGACCTCACTACTATTTAAATTTATGTGTCTTTTTTGTAAATAATACAATTTTATGTTATCTTTTTTAAAACCGGTGTTTTTAATATTTAAAAACGATTTGACCAAAGAAAAATCGAGATCTTTTTTTCTTAGAATTTCAACATTTTTTTTAGAAAATATTAACCTATTTTCAATGAAATTAAAAACGGCAAGTATTAGTAAAAGAAGGAATAATGAAAATTCAATTAAGTTAACTAAAAAATTGTTTAGATTCGAATTTAAAATGAAAGCATAAAAAATAAAAAAAAAATTCCAAGACCAATAAATGATGACGAATATCATTAAAAAAACAACGTATAATTCTTTTTTTTTAATAAATTCCCAAAACCTTACTATAATATCAAAAAACATTTCTTTAAAATATAGATGAAAATAAAGCATTGAGATAAATGGCGTACTTTCTCGAAATTTTTCAACTAAAAAGACCAGTTTTTTAAAAAAAAGTACTGTAAATAATAAACTAAAAAGCATAATTGCAAGGTTGTCGATTAAATCCGTTTTTAAAAACCAGTGTCGATAAATTTTAGATAATACAAGAAATATAAATAAAAAATAAACAATATATTGGCTAAAATGCTCTGAAAAAAGTGAAGAAAATTTATTATAAAAATTTTTCATAAATAAAACAAAATGTTTTAATCTTTAAATTTTTATCTTTAATATAAATAAATAAAATATTTATTTTAATAATTTTTTTTTGTTATAAATATAACTTTTTATTTATTGTTTTTTAATTTATTGAAGCTATTCGTATTAAATAAGATTTGCAATGACCTACTACAAAAGGTAAAATAATGTAAATTTAAAATTTAGAGTCATAATTTTTGTGATAAATTTTAATAAAAAAGAAATAAAAGTCATATATGATATTATGATGTACATACAATAGAAAAGGAGTTTTTCTTTCAATTAAAAGAAAAAAAAATATTTAAAAATTCTAAAAAAAAATCATTTTTTGATAAACAAAAACGACCTTTTATCACCTAAATAAAAAATACTACCGAGGCAAAAAGCTTTTTTGTCACTTAATAAGAGATCTCTCTCCCACATAGTTAATTCTTTTTGACCTTCCATTGTATAATCCGATAAATTATTGGTAGTTATGATTTTTGGTACATCCGGTTGAATTTGAACAGTACCATATAATATTCGTACAGTTTTACCAGAATTATCTAATATATTTAAAATATCATTTCTAGTTAAATTATTCATATTTAAGTCATCAAATAAATAACCTTTATGCGTGCCGGGTATAAATTTTTTAAGATCATTTATATCAGAAATTTCTATAAATTTAATATTTAAAGCTTTAAATATACTTCTACCTAATTGTGTTTTTACGGTTCCATTCCAGCCTTTCCATATAAAATTAATGCTATATTAAAATTATTTTTTATTCCATTTGAATCTTCTGCTACTATGTCTCCTACACCACTTGATACAGGTATCGGTTGATTTAATTCCAATCTATAATTTTGTAACCAATTAGCTGTTAATTGATTTTGTATTCTATTTATACGAGAAAAATCTGATATTTGTGTAATACTATTTTCATTTAATTGTATTCTATTATTATTTATATTATTAAACATTTAATCAAAAATTATATCAGAAGGTTTGATGTCTAATGAATCTTTAATTTCTATATTTTTATTTTCAACTACCTCTCCAGTTCCCAATACATGACCTGTTCCTGAAAAAGAATCTGTAGGCATTTCTTTTGTTTCTGCTTCATTTGGTAAATTATCTGATAATATTTGTGCCATTTCTAATGATTTTTCTATTTTCTTTTCTAAATTATTTAATTTTAACGATACATTTTGAAAAACATAATCAATAATATTCGTTTTAATTATTTTCAAAGTTTCTAAAACATTCTGTGCAATTTGGTTATTTTGTTCCACTAATTGTTTAGTTAAAATTGTATTTTGATCAGAAATTGAATTACTACTATTTTTAATGGCTTCTAATAATATTTTTTGTCCTTCAATTTGTTCACTTTTTACTAAACCGATTAAATTTTTATTAATATTATGTTGATTTTCCACTAAAGCTATGTTTTCTTTTGTAACATGTTTACTAATATTTTTCATATTGTCAGAAATATAATTAATCAACACAGCCGCTGTACCATCATCACCACCAAAAAAATAAGAATATGCAAAAAACCCCGCACCTCCTATTAATATGGTGCCACCCACCCACATTAATATTTTTTTCGTATCATAATTTTCCACATTCTGAATTGTCATTTGTTTTTGTAACTGTTCTTGTAATTTTAAATTATTTTCTTTTAAATTTTCTATTTGATTAGATAACATTTCTATTTTTCTTCTATTAAAAATATCTAAATCAAAAATATCAATCCAAAAATAGGAAAGAATGTTGCTGGTATTAACCCGATTTTTAAAACAATAATAAATATTTTTTTAATTAATAAAAACATACTTTTAAAATCTTATATACTATAAAAAACTATTAAAAAAAACCAAAAAACCACTTGAAAAATAGAAGTTTACTAACATTGCAGTAAACTTCTATTTTATTTTATTTTTCTTTATTTAAATTTTTTAAAGTGCTTATAAAATTCGTTAAATCTTCTTTTTTGATTTCTATTTTATTATTTATAGTTATATTTTCAACATGTAAATTGAAACAAGATGAGATTGAATCTTTAATTTCTACTGGAAAAACACGTCTTATTAATTCTTTTTGACCTTCTAATATAATCAGATAAATAATAGGCCATTATTATTTTTTGTATATTTAGTTGTATTTGTACAGTCCAATATAACTAACATTTTAAACTTTTACTAGAATTATATTTAATATATCAATCATTTCTTGTTAAATTGTTCATATTTGAATCATTGAATAAATAAACGTATCCCTGGAATAAATTTTTTAGATCATTAATATCAGATATTTTTATAATGATATAAAGTACTTTTTTAAAAACACCGCAACCCAATTGGGTTTTGCCTGTTTCCTGCGGGTTCGTAAAGCTTTTTATTGGTTTTTTTCTAACTAATTTGTGGTCTTTATTTCCAAATTTTTTTGCAGCACTTCTTTAAATTAAATCTTTCTATAAATTTTATTGGAAACATTTAATGCAAATGTTTCTTTTCTTCTTTTAAACAATTTTTGTTATCAAGAAGAATTATTTTTTTGGAGTTTCTTATTTTTTGTAATTTTCCCAATAATTTTTTCTGTAATTCTTCATTACCCCCAGTATTATTAATAATAAATTTCTTAACAAGATTTGTTTCCATTATTTCTTGTGCAGCTTTTAAATAGAAATCTTTAATTTTTTGTTTATATTTTTCGTCTGTTACATAACAATCATGTATAGTATATAGAGGTATTTGTTCTTTTTTAGCTTGATATGCAACTTTATATAATAAATGACTATCTAAGCTGTGTATTAGGTTGGGCATTATGGCTCTTTTTGCTCTTTTAATACTTTGTTTTAGCGGCGTTATATCTTTTTTGAACGTAACTTGTATTTTTTTCTTTTTATAAATGGTGTGAAATTTTTTAGATTTTTGTTCAGCATAATATTGTGAAATAAGGGTATTTTCCGTTTTTCCTAAAATTATGGGTTTATTTTGTTTGGCACAATATCCCCCCACTTCTATTAGAATTTCATTTAATTTATCTATGTCTTTAAATTCTTGTTTAAAGAATTTTTTAACATTTTGCATATGAAGCATTATTTCTGAAAAGGTAAGATCGTTTAAGAAATCCGTTTCTTTTTTTATATAGTTTGCCATACCGTAGACTGTTTGGTTATATGTGTGTGTCATAAGTAATTTCTTAAAAATTTTTCTATCTTGGAATTCTATTGATTGTTTTTGTATTTTGATGTGAATTCCTTTTGAGTTTGGTTTTTTTGTTACAGTTTCTTTGTCTTCTTTTATTATAGTTTCTATATAATTTAAAGGTGAAAAGTTGAATTTATTTTTATAATAAATATAAAGATCTGTTTCTGTTTGGGTTAGGTCTTGAGTTTGAATAAGACGGGTTTTTTCTAAAAAGCTGTCGTTTTTAAGCAGTAATCCGAACATTTGAAGTCCGGAGGCAACCGCATCTAACGAAACAAGCTCAGTGCATGTTTTTAAATTAATTAAATACCGTGCTCTTTTATTACCTTGAGGATTTAATAAATATGCTGTGTAATAAAGCCTGTTTCGGAAATCTGTAAAAATCGTATAATAAAAGTTATGATTTTTATAAACCAGGGCCAGTACTATTAGTTCAAGTTTATTTAAGATTTTAATTTTTTTTATATCATAATGTTCTTTTAAATTTTTCTGTATATTATATGGATCTACTTTCTTTTTGTACATTTCATAAGTGTTCTCTTGTAAAAATATAATCTCGTCCTCTTCGAATAACATATGCGGGTTACTTATAAGTTCTTGTAAATGATTCGTATTTATTTCAAATTTTTGTGATTGTAAGTAATTCGCAGCTTCTAGATATTTATTTTTTAGACAGGTCATTTTTGATTTATCCTTATTATAATGTGTTAGAAACTCCGTATAACCTTCGTTTTCTTGGCATTTGTAAAGATAACCACCACCATCGCTAGTTATAGTTACTTCGTTTTGTTCGTCGAAAATCCATTCGGTTGGTTCAATTATTAGTGGCAAGTTATTTTTCGATAGAAGATGTTTAATTGCATATCTTATAAAATTATTGTTAAATTTAATATATATGCGCGTTTTATTCATTTTAGTCTTATAAATTATGTCTAAGATTTTATATTCAGAGCACAGTTCTATTATTTTCATTATTATATCAAACAGTATCTTTTCTGTCTCTACACCACCTTCTAAAACCTCTTCCTGTTGTTGTTGTTTCCAAGGGTCTTTAAATTTTTTAAATCTAGTGTGCATTTTTAGGTTATATTGAAAATCGCTAATAAATTTCTGAATTAATATATCATTATTTTCTGTTATTTTATTCTTTATAATAAATTCATTTAGAGTAAATAGAGTTATACTATCAATACCTTCTTCTAGGAGCTCAATTATATTGAGGTGTTCCTTTTTAATTTCTTTTTTTTCTTTTAGCTCTTCAGAGAAGTTGATTTTAAAAATTTGATCGATTTTTAATCTCTTTTCTAAATGACTCGTATTAGAACAAATTTCTATTATTTTCTTTTGTTTTTCTTTATCATTCATGTTATTGTCCTTTAAAATTTTATAAATAATTTTATATTTTTCTTTTATAAATTTTAGTGCTAAAAAAACGTCCTCGTTTTTAATTATATTTTGGTAATAATTTAATAATTTATTTATTTTCATAATCTATTTTTTTTTATCTATTAATTCTTTTATTTTTTCTTGATACTTCGTTATTAAAACTTCTTCCTGTTTAATTCTTTTATTAGATTCTTCTATAACGCTTTTTAAAAAAGCTTCATTTTTTTCATTGCATTCAGAAGACAATTTACATTTACGGAATTCTGTACTTAATTGAACTTTTTCTTTTTGTAAAACATCTAAATTATTAACGTGTACTGATTGCATTGTTTTTTCGGAATCTATCTTTAATTTTATGGCTTCTCGTTCTTCCTGTTCAATATTATGCTCAAGCATCTTTAAATTAATAACCATATTATCGTATTCAATTTTGGCTAAAGTAATTCCAGCCATTCCAGCAACAGTCGTTATGAAGGGGGAAGCAGTCTCATGAATTTCTTTTATATTATTGGGCACATTTTTTGCCCCTTGTTTTCCCATGTTATATAATTTTTTAAACATAAATCTCTTTTGTATATAAAAGAGTTCTTGTTTTGTATTTAAAATGTTGTTATCGATACCCAAAGCGTTTTTGATCTGGTAGAGGTATAATTGATTTTCCTTTTCAAAATAATGTTCAATATTTTTTTTATTAAAAATTATTTTATTTTCAATCATATTTAAAACACTGAAAAGAAGTAAAAAAATAAATGGAAAAACACCGAAATCATGATGTAATAAAAAGCGGTATGTGTATAAAAAGAATATGCAACTTAACCCAAGTGTGGTCATTATCGAATTGTATATATTACTACGAGACATACAATTAAGGTATTCATACCACAAACCGAATAAAAAATTCTTAAGGTGAAGATGTACGTAAACCGTGTAATTGAAAATTTTTGTTTCTTTTATTGCATTCGTTATTTTATTTAAGTCATTGTAAATAAAAACCGAAAGAATAAAACTAACAATGACGAGATAAAAGGATTCTTCTGTTTTTAAGAAATATCGGTTAGCCCTCAGCAAAATTAAGTTAAAGAATCCCCAACAAATAAAGAAATCATGAAAAGATTCATTAAAATGTTGGTAGGTGGTGGAAATTAATTCTTTATTTTTATATATTAATAAACATAAAATTATAAATAACCACAATGAAGTGTAGGTGCTATTTAAAAATAAAAAGATATTATAGAAATTGTAAACGATAATAAAAATAAAGAAAGGAATAAGGATATAGAAGGTAAAAAGCAGGAATGGAAAGATATAAATGCCTTCCCATTCTTTTGAACGAAAAAATTTTGTCCAAAAAAAGTAAAAACAAATTACAAGTTGTATTATATTTATTATTATAAGCATAGTTTTAATTTTTAGAATGTATATAATCAAATAAATATTTGGTTGTATTGTACGAACTAATACTTTTAAAAATATTTATATATATACATTATATAAAAAGACAGATTGCCTGTCTTTATTTTTCTATATAGGTCGCATGACAATTGGGAGGCAAAACTCCCAATTGTTTAAATAAATAATAAAAAAATAACTATTTCTTATATAATGACTGTTTTTAATAATTTCTGTAAAGAAATTCGCGAACCATTTTAAAATTAAAAGGTATTGGATGTTGAATTTCTTTAAGTAAGGGCTCTTTTATTAATACACCTATATTTGATTTTTTTTTATTTTTATGTAAATATTTAGTTAAAATGTTATAAGGCATATGTTTTTTATTAAATTTATTAAAATTATAATTTTTTTTATAATATCCTTTATTTTGTTTATTTAAAAATTTAAAATTTTTGTTTTTTTGTATACTTTCTTTAAAAATAAAATTTCTTTTATTATCTTTTTTTTGATTAAAGGTTTTTTTATAATATCCTTTATTTTGTTTATTTAAAAATTTAAAATTTTTGTTTTTTTGTATACTTTCTTTAAAAATAAAATTTCTTTTATTATCTTTTTTTTGATTAAAGGTTTTTTTATTGTTTTTATAAGTGTTTTTATTTCTTTTTTGCGCTTCTTTTTTATTTTTATTATAAAAATTCATATAAAATTAACTATTTGGACTTTTTTTTAGTTTTTTTTTTAAATACGGTTTTATACAAGTATTCGTAATCGAATCCCCTGCTTTTACTAAAAAATTAGGATAAGTAACAATTTTATTATTTACTTTTATTTTTCCATGATTAATTAATTGTTTTGCATGAAAAACAGTTTTTGCTAATCTTAATCGAAGCACCACAATATCTAAACGTTTTTCCAAGGATAATACAACATTTTTAAAAAAATTAATGTTATTCGTTTTATTTTTAAATTTTTTATATAAATTTTTTAATTGATATTCAGGTAAACACCCGTAAGAGTATTTAAATTGTTGTTTTTCAGCGAGCCTTCTTTGGAAAAAATGTTCTCTACGTTCTACTTGTTTAGAATTTTTTCTCATTCGAAAAACATTTCGCTTAAAAAATTTCCATTTTTTTTTTCTTAAATTAAAAAGATTTAAAGTTAGATGTGGTTTTCTATTTTTATTAAGACATTGTTTATTTCTTGGGTTTAATTTATTCATAAAATTATAAAATTATTTATATTTATATATTTTTATTACTTACTTTTTTAAATAAATATATTAAAAAAAATAAAGATTTTATATTTTCCTTATTTGTTAATACAGGATATTTAATGTTTTTTAATTTTTCGTCAGTATTAATGAAAGAAATAATAGGCACCTTAAATGAGCTTAATTCTTTTATTAAGTATTTTTGTTCAATAGAAGCTTTAAAAATTAAAACGAATTGTATTTGTTTTTTATTAATCCCTAAAGGAAAACGTTTATTTGTAAACATACCGGAAACCCATTCTTCATTAAAAATGATTAAATTTGGATAAAATTTTTTAATAAAACGATTAGTTAAAAAAAACATATCATCTGCATTTGCAATTACTAATATTTTTTTTTTTTTTTTAATTGTTTTTTGAACTAATTTTAATATTCTTTTTAAAAAGAAAACGGTGTATTTTAAATTTATTATAAAATAATCATGTCTTTTTCCATACAGAAAGATTGAAAGTTCTTTATTAAAAAATTCAATAGGAGCTCCATAAAAATTTTTTGCTTTAAATAATGAATGCAGGATGGTCGTATTATCTATTTGTTTTACTTGATTTTTTTTATTTATTAAATTCAAATGTTTAATTTGTCTTTTTTTATTTATTAACATGTTTATTTCTTACTTTTTTTACCTTCTTTTCTAATAATTTTTTCATTTTTAAATAAGATGCCTTTTCCTTTATAAGGCTCTGGAATTTTATGACTTTTAATTAAATAAATAAATTGTGTTAATTTAATAAAATCAATACTATTTAATGTCAAATTATTACCTTTACAAACTACTTTCACATTTACTGGCAATTGAACTAAAACAGGATGACTATAACCTAATTTAAAAATTAATAAATTTTTTTCTAAAAAAACTTTGAAACCCACCCCTTTTAAAATTAAATTAAATTTAAATCCTTGTAAGACTCCTTTTATTTTAATTTTAATTAATTTTTCAAATAAATTAATCATTTTTTTTTTATTTTTTAAAAAGGAATAAATTACCATTAATTTATTTTTTTTTTTAAATAAATGAATATTCTCTAATATTTTTAAATTTAATTTTCCTAAAATTCCTTTAAAAAAAACTTTATCATTAAATACAAATATTTTTACATTTTGTGGAGTGTTTATAAATTTATCAATAATAAAAACATCCATAATCCCTAAATTACTTTTTAAAAAAATTGTATTTTTTAATGTTGTATTTTTTTTTAATAAATGTAACATAAAAATTAATAAATTTTACAAATTAATTCACCACCCATATTTAATTTTTTGGCTTCAATATCTGTTAAAACGCCTAAAGGGGTCGTAATTATATAAATTTCTTTTTTTTTTTTATATAAATCCTGATTTTGTATATAAACGCGTCGACTTGGTTTAGATATTCTACGAATATCTTTTAAAACCGCCTGGCTGTCTTTATATTTTAAAAAAATTTCCAATTTATTTATAGAAATAACACGATATCCTTTAATATACCCATGACGAACAAAGACATTTAAAAGATTTCTACTTTGTTTGGAATTTTGTTGTTGTATTTTAAATTTTTTAGATAAATATCCGTTTTTAATACTTGAAATTAAATTAGAAATTGTGTCTGTTATTATCATCTACCAACTATATTTTGAAACACCGGGTATTGACCCTTCTGAAGCTAATTTTCGTAACTGAACTCTTGAAATTTTAAATAAGCGATAAATACTTCTTGTACGTCCGGTTAATATACAAATATTTTTAATGCGAGTTAATGATGAATTTTGATTAAAAAAGAACCATTTTTGATTTGCGCCTAATCTAAGTTTTTTTCCTAAAAAAGCACTTTTAGAAATGATTTTATAAATTAATCTTTTTTTTTCTAAATTTTTAAATAAATAACGTTGTTTTATATTTTTTTTTATTTTTTTATGCATTTAATATAAATAAAATGGAGATAATCGGATTCGAACCGATAGCCTTATGTTTGCAAAACATACTTTCTACCAATTGAAATATATCCCCTTTGAGTGTATTGGGACTCGAACCCAAGACACACGGATTAAAAGTCCGGTGCTCTACCAACTGAGCTATACACTCTTAAAATTAAATAATTTTATTTAAAATATATTTTTGATTTAAAAAAGAATTTACGCGTTTCTGTAATATTTCATAATAGAATTGGTTTTTATTTAATGTTATAATATTTATATTTTTTTTAAAAAAAAAGAAATTTTCAAAAACATTATAAAAATTTTTATAAGAAGAATTAAAGAAAAAAAATATATTTTTTTTTTCAAAATTTATTTTATTTTTTTGTTCTTTATCTAATTTTAATTTTTTTTTTCTAAATTTTAAATTATAACTAATCGTAGGTAAAAATGAATAAACAATTATTAAATAAAAAATGAAAAAATAGAATAAAAAATAAAAAACTTGGTTTAAAAAAGAAAATTGATCAAATTGAGGCATTAAATTTTTTTAATAACTCCGTTTTCTGTTAATTTACTTAAAAGAGCTCTAAATTCTTCTTGTCCTTCTTTTCTTTTTGTTTTTAAATTCAACACTTTTTTCTTAATTTGTTTTATTTGTTTTAATAATTTTATTTTAAATAAATTTTTCATTTGTTTATTTTTAAATTTATTTTTTTTATTAATAAAACTTCGAAAAATTTTTTTTATTTCAAATATAAAATGAATTCTAGAAAAACCAAAAGGTTGTTGTTGTCCCCATTTGGTCCAATATAAAGGTTTAAGTTTAAGACGAAAAGGTCGACGATAGCTTCTTGGTCGGTATTTTGATACTAATTTCTTATATGCGCGTATTTTTGCTTCATTTTTTTTTTTATGTTCTTCTATGCATTTTTCTTTTTCAAAAAAACCTTTTATAAAATGAAATCTTTTAAAATGTCTTAAAAATCTAACAGAACGCTTTGTACGTTTGAAAAAATGACGCCGCTTTCTTCTAATATAAACATTTTTTTTACTCTTATATTTATATAAAGATAATTTTAGGGTTTGTTCTAAAAAAGAATTACATGTTATCGAAAAAGTATGCGCTTTTTTATTCAACGGTTTATCTGTTATTAAACCAAGTAAAGGTTGTTTAAAATGTTTTTTTAAAACTTGGCGTTTCAATTGTTTAACGGCAAGTTGATTAACAAAATAATTTAAATATAATTTTTCTCCAAGTAAAAAATTTTTAGTTTTTTTTTCAAAATTATAATGTATTTTTTTAGAAGATTTTTGTACTTTTTCAATATGAGATAATGCTAAGTATTCTTCTAATATAATTTCATGTTTTTGAATAGGGGTGAATTCGATTATATATTCCTCATTATTTTTAAATAAAATTTCTTTTTGAAATAAAAAGTTTTTAAATCTTTTTATTTTATTTTTATCATCTATTAAATAATTATTTTTTAAAAAAGTTTTATAAATAGGTACTGGTAAATTATACTGTTCTTTTAATTTTTGCATTTCATATCAATTTGGGCCTAGTAGGACTTGAACCTACAACTCTGCCGTTATGAGCGGCATGCTCTAACCAATTAAACTATAAGCCCTTTTATTTTTTTTTTATTTAAAAATAAATTTTGTTTTAATGGGTAATTTTTTAGAAGCGGATACTAAAAAATTTTTTGCATTCTCAATATTAACACCACTAATTTCACAAATAATTTGTCCTTTTTTAACACGCGCCGCCCAAAAAGAAACATTACCCTTTCCTTTACCCATTCTATTCTCAGACGGTTTTGCACTCACAGGTGTATCTGGAAAGACACGGATCCAAAGAAATCCTAATCTTTTCATTTTTCTTATGATATTACGACGAATTGCTTCAATTTGTCTTGCTGTTATTCGAGCTTCTTCTAATGATTTAATGGCATATTTACCGTATAATATTTTATTATTTTGTGTTATTTGACCTACGAGTTTACCTTTAAATTGTTTTTTATATTTTGATCTTTTTGGAAATAACATAATTTAAAAATTTTTAAAAAAAAGCCATAATTTAATACTACAAATACCAGATGGCGTTTTAAATTCATTAAATGAATATTGAATATTATGTTTTAATGTACTTAAAGGCATTTTACCTTTTTGATAAACCACTTTTCGTTTTCTTCGTGATTTATTTAGGCGTCCTTTAAATTGTAATCGATAACCAAGAAAATCCCTAAAAATTCTATAAAATTTTTCTAAATTATTATTTAAATGAAACATTTGTTTTTTTTGTATTTTTTTTCGTTGTAATTGTTGTTTAATAAAATTAGAAAAAATTTCAATATTTTTTGAAAAATACATAAACATAAAATTAAAAACGAATTGTTTAAAATGATAATTCATATAATGATAATTTTTTTGTGAATTTCTTAAAGAATTCATTAAGGCTCGCATTTTTTTTATTTTTTTTTTTGTCTTTTTATTTCGTACACGAAAACGTTTAATAAAAAGTTTAATATTATGTTCTTTATAATATAAATTTAAAATTTTTTTAAGTTTAGAAAAAGAGGTTTTATAGTTTTTAACGCATAATTTATGAAAATAAACATAAATATAAATGTTTTTTGAAGATTTTAATATATTTAATTTAGCTAATTTAAATTTTTTAAAATTAAAAACTTTTTCAAAATATTTTCGAATTTCTAAATCTAAGTGTAATAAATTTGAATATTTATTTTTTTCAACGATCCAATGTGAATTCCAATTTTCATTTTTATTTAATCTAAAACTTATCGGTGTTATTTTTTGACCCATATTTTATTTTTTTTTTTTAAATATATGTTTTTTTCGTGTATAAATAAATTCACCTATTTTATAACCAATCATTTTCTCAGTTATTTTTAATTTAATAAAAACTTTTCCGTTATGTACCTCTAAAGTTTTATTAACATATTCAGGTAAAATCGTTAAATTTTTGGGATATATTTTTTGTATTTTTTCCTTTTTTTTAAATAAACCTCTTTTAAAGACAGGTCCTTTATATTCACTTCTTGACATATTTTTATGAAATTATTAATCTTTTTTTATTTTTTTTACGGGTGGGTTTACCTTTAGTTATTTTACCTTGTGGACTTACTGAGGGACGACCACCACTGGTTTTACCCTCACCACCACCATGTGGATGATCCACGGGATTTTTAGCAACACCACGAACTTTTGGTCTTCGATTTAACCAACGGGAACGCCCGGCTTTACCTAATTTTATTTTTTTGTGGTCTATATTTGATACAACTCCTAAGGTTGCATAACAAGATAATGGGATGCTTTTTAATTCTCCAGATTTTAAACGTATTTGTGCAGAACGATTATTTATTTTTTGAATTAATTGTGCAGAAGTTCCAGCACTTCGTGCAATTTGTGCTTTCATTTTTGGATATAAACTTATGTTATGTATTAAACTACCAATGGGTATGCTTTTTAGTGGCAAGGCATTGCCTATTTTTAATTCGGCTTTTTTTGATGTTTGTATATATGTATTTTTTTGTAATCCTTCCGGAGCAAGTATTAAGAAGGATTCTTTTTGATTTTGAATAAGCGCTATGTTAGCTGTACGGTTGGGATCATATAAAATATGTGTCACGTTTCCATTTACTTTCGTTATTTCACGATTAAATGATATTTGACGATAATTACGTTTATGTCCGCCCCCCCGATGTCGTACAGTTATTTTCCCTTGATTATTTCGACCATTGGCGCGTTGAAACCCTTTAATTAATTTTTTATTTTTAATTTGGGCGTCTAATGATCTGTTTTTTAATAAGTTTGTATGTCGTTGTGAAGGTGTTGTCGGTTTTGTTTTTTTTTGTATCATTTCTTTATGGTATATAGATAAGATATTATTATGTTTTATATTTTTAATAAAACCATTTCAGATTCAAACAGTTTAATCTATTCTTTAACTGTTTTATACGGTATAAATAGATATCAATCTAAAAAAATTTGTAAAAATATAGGAGTTAATCCTCAAATAAATCCGAAAACCCTTAAAGAAAACCACATAAATAGTATTGTAAGTTATATCAAAAAGAACACTGCAGTTGAGCAGGTGCTTAGAAAAGAAAGAAGAATAAATATGGATACTTTATTAGAAATAAAGAATATAAGAGCAGTTCGACAGCGTTGGGGATTGCCTGTTCACGGACAGCGTACACATTCAAATGGAAAAACGGCTAAAAAAAATAGAAAAATAATGGTAAAAAAAAACCCAATGATAAAAAAATTAAAAAAATAATATGAAATTAAAAAAAAAATACTTATATTCTAAAAAAAAAAAAGTAAAAAAAAAATTAGCACATCTTTATATTAAATGTCGTTTTAAAAACACAATATTAAGTTTAAATAAAATAAATGGAGGTTTATATAAACAATGGTCTACACAATCTTTTAAAGGTCGATCAAAAAAAAACAATCCCTATAATATTGAGAAAATATCACATGCTTTACACATTTATTTAAAAAAAGCGAAAATAGGTAGATTAAATGTTTTTGTAAATGGTAACGGTTTCGGGCGTTTTCATGTTTTAAAAAATTTAAATAAATACAGCAACTTCAAAACTTGGTATAAACAAAAAATTATGCGAGCTGGTTTTATTTTTGATATTACACCTAAAGTTTTTAATGGTTGTAGAAAAAGATCACCAAAACGAAGATAATTAAAATTGGATGGATGGCCGAGTGGTTTAAGGCACCAACCTTGAAAGTTGGAGTATGCACAATACCGTGGGTTCGAATCCCACTCTGTCCTGTTTTTAAAGCTAGAGACGGATTTGAACCGTCATTTAAGGATTTGCAGTCCTTTACATTACCTTTATGTTATCCAGCCATATGAAAAAAAGAAATAATAATTATATCTACTTTAATAAAACAATTTTAACAAATGGGGCTTCTCTTAAAATAATATCAACAAAATATTCTAAAAATTATCAAATGAATAAATTTTTATTTAAAAAAACAAAAATAGATATTAAAAATACTGAAAATAAACGAATAAATATCTTTTTAAAAAAATTTAATTAATAAAATACTTTATTTATTTTTAAAAGAAGATAAAAATAAATAAATAAAAATATAAATTTCAAATAAAAAAATTAAAAAAAATGTTATTATTATTTGATATAAAACATCTGGTGGTGAAATAATCGTTGCTATTATCAAAAATTTTAAATAAAAAAATTTCCGTAAAAAAATAATTGTTTTTATTTTAAAAAATTGCTTTAAAAAAATAAAAAAAAAGAAAAATAAATAAATAAAAAATAAATAAAAAAGTAAGAAAGAGGAATATAAAAAAGAAAAATAATTTATTAATGTTGGTTCAAAATAAATATTAAATAAAAATTCATTTGAAAAAGAAGTTTTCATAAAAAAAATCCAAAGATTCGGAATAATTTTTATAATAACCAAAAATAATAAAAAATTATTAAAAAAAAATATATATATAATATTTTTTAATAATACTACATTTTCATATTTAAAAAAACCGGATGAAAAAAAAATCCAAAGCTGTAAAATAAGAATTTGGACAGATAAAAAAACGGATAAAATTAATGATAATAGGAGTCGTGTAAAAAATAATTCTGTAATGTTCGTGAAAATAAAATATTCTAATAAATTAGTTTCAACTAATATTTGAATACATATATAAATTAATTGATCTGAAAAAAAATAAGAAATAATAAATAAAAAAATAAAAGAAATAATAAAAACAATGAAATTATATTTTAATTCAATTAAATGTAATTGTAAAAAATTCATAAACTTGCCTACTTGGTGAAATTGGTAAACACGATAGATTTAAAATCTGTTCCTTTTTAGGTTATTGGTTCAAGTCCAATAGTAGGTATTTTATCAAAGTGGTGAAATTGGTAAACACATTACACTTAGAATGTAACGCCTTGGGGCTTAAGGGTTCAAATCCCTTCTTTGATATATTTTTCCTATAAAGGATGTATTTTATAAGACGAGATAGAGTAATATGGTAACTTTTCAGGCTCATAATCTGAAGATGCAGGTTCGAATCCAGCTCTCGTCAAAATTAAAAAATTATGATACAAGTTCAGACACGAATTAAAATTAATGACAACACTGGTATAAAACTTGGACAATGTTTACATGTTTATAAAAAAAAAGAAGGAAAAATTGGTGATTTAATATTAATTTCAATTAAAAAATTACGCGTTAAACAACAAAAAGTAAAAATGTCAAAAGGCGGGTTATTTAAAGGGATAATTGTCCATACCAAATATCCTAAAAAAAGTACAATAGGTAATTTTATTCGTTTTGATAAAAATGCAATGATTATTTTAAACAATCAAAACAAACCATTAGGTACTCGAATTTTTGGACCAGTCACTTCTGAATTTAGAAAACAAAAAAATTTTAAAATATTATCATTATCTTCTCATATTTTATAAAATGAACTTTAATTATTATTATAATCAAATTATTCTCTACGATTTAACAACCAAATTTAATTTCCAAAATGCATATAAATTACCCAAAATTACTAAAATATCATTGAATATTGGATTAAAGGATTCAAATTTAAATAAAAAAAAGTTAATATATGCATTAACTGTTTTAAAATTAATTTCAAACCAAAAACCAATTTTAACTAAATCAAAAAAAAATCAATTACTTTTAAAAATCAAAAAAGGTTCAATTGTTGGTTGTAAAGTAACTTTAAGAAAAAAAAATATTTATTTATTTTTAGAAAAATTTTTCTTTTTTATTTCACCTAATTTAAAAAATAAAGAATTTAAATTTAATTCAAATATTGTGAATTTTAAAATTCGAAATTTATTAGATTTTAATGAATTAAAACAAGAATTTATGAAATTTAAAGATATACCTTATATTGATGTGTCGATTTATTTAAACGATAAAAATAAAATAAATGAAAGCATATTAAAAACATTATTAAATTTATTTTATATAACAGCAATTACAAATAAAAAGCGAAAGTAGCTTAATGGTAGAGTATAACCTTGCCAAGGTTATTGTTGAGGGTTCGAGTCCCTTCTTTCGCTAAAAAATAAAAGAATGGACCCAAAGGCAGTTTTTGGCATTTCCAAAAATTAAAAAGGGAATGATAATAGTATTGACATTCTTTTGTGATTATAGATTAATGGTAAATCCTTTATCTTCCAAGTAAATGTTGTGGGTTCAAGTCCCACTAATCACATTTTTTGGAGAAATGGCTGAGTGGTTAAAGGCGGCAGACTGTAAATTTGTTGATTGTTTCTACGTAGGTTCGAATCCTACTTTCTCCATTTCATTTTTGGCAAAAAACATTGCTGTTTTGCAATTTCTACAAATATATATTCGTACAGAAAAATTAAAAAGATACCATTTAATTATTTTAAGACTTTTGCCTACTTTGTTGTTTTTTAAATAGAAAACTTAATTTTTGATAAGAATTTATATTTATTTTTAGTATTTCGTTTATTAAATGGACCTGATAATTGAAAATAAAAATTCATGTTTTCTTTTTAACTATTATTCTTTGTAGCTCAATCGGTAGAGCGTGTGGCTGTTAACCACTTGGTTGTAGGTTCAAGTCCTATCAAAGAAGTAGAAAAGAATATAAGGTCGAATAGCCAAGCGGTTTAAGGCAGTGGTTTGCTAAACCATCAATTACTCTGTAATTCGTGGGTTCGAATCCCACTTCGACCTGAGGCCGCATTAAATGGGATACTTTATAGTTTAAAAGAAATATTCCCATTAAATAACTTAAATTCTGAATTTAAAAAAGTAACTTTACCCTTGAAAACAAAACTACAGGCTATGTTACGTTTATCATAAAATTATTTATTATTGTTTTAATATTTTGTTAAATAATTTTACTTCTATAGGTAATAATCTTCTTAACAACATTTTTAGCATTAATTAGTCGTTATTATTTTTGGTATTATTTTACTTTTAGAAATATTTATATATTTTTTTATATTTATTGGACTTAAAAACCCTTTAAATCATGAAAACATCATCTTATTCTGTTTCTTTATTAATGATAAAATGGGCACTAGACTCTCATCATGTTGTTGGATATTATCAAGTGTTTTTAGGGATCTTGATGATATTTATGTTTATTAACATTTCTATTATAACCACAATAATACTTAACAGTGTCATCGTTATTAAATTAAAAATTATATTAAAAAAAAAAGAAATAAAAGACATGTGGTTTTCTTTTAAAAAATTAAAAATTAAGACTAATATTTTATATTTATATATTAATCTTAATTTTTAATTTTTTTTGAAACAATTAGTATTTATAAGCTAAATATTTTACAATACTTACACTTTAAACCTATCAAAGTAATGTTCTTTTACAGTTTTCATTTGAAAAAATATTAAGACTGGTTTCTTACTTAGATGCTTTCAGTAATTATCCATTATAAATTTAGCTACTCGGCGCTGCTTTAAAAAACAACCGATACACCAGAGATTTACCCTTCTCGGTCCTCTCGTACTAGAGTTAGAGTCTTGCATTTTTCATAAAGGCCTATAGAAGATAGGAACCAAACTGTCTCACGACGTTCTAAACCCAACTCACGTACCACTTTAATCGGCGAACAGCCGAACCCTTGGGACCTTCTTCAGCCCCAGGATGCGATGAGTCGACATCGAGGTGCCAAACGACTCCGTCGATAGGAGCTCTTAGGAGTCATCAGCCTGTTATCCCCGGAGTACCTTTTATCCGTTGAGCGATAATCTTTCCACGAAGAATTATCGGATCACTATGACCGACTTTCGTCCCTGTTTGATATGTCTATCTTACAGTCAAGCAAGCTTTTACCATTGCGCTCTACAATTGATTTAAAAATCCAATTTGAACTTACCTTTGTACACCTCCGTTACTCTTTAGGAGGTGACCGCCCCAGTCAAACTACCAACCATACACTTTTAATCTTATCTTTCGATATAATAGTAGTTATTTATTTTAATAAGAGTGGTATTTCATGTATATCTAAACGAATCACTTGTGTGAAAGTCTCAAAGATTCCCACTTATGCTACACATATTAAATAAAACAACAATGTAAAGATGTAGTAAAGGTTCACGGGGTCTTTCCGTCTAACTATAGATAATCCGCATCTTCACGGATATTTCAAATTCACTGAGTCTATATTGGAGACAGCGGGGATGTCGTTACACCATTCATGCAGGTCGGAACTTACCCGACAAGGAATTTCGCTACCTTAGGACCGTCAGAGTTACGGCCGCCGTTTACTGGGACTTCCATTTAATGCTTAAACATCTCCTTTTAATCTTCCAGCACCGGGCAGGTGTCAGACCCTATACATCATGTTACCATTTTGCAGAGTCCTGTGTTTTTATTAAACAGTCGCAACCCCCAATTCTGTGCCACCTATTTTCATAGGTCCTCCTTCTCCCGAAGTTACAGAGTTAATTTGCCGAGTTCCTTCAATATAGTTCTCTCATCCACCTTAGTCTATTCGACCTATCCACCTGTGTCGGTTTAGGGTACGGTTTAATTTTCAAAAAGTTCTTTCTTGAAGAATTAAAATGAATAATTCCTGTCACTTTAAGAAAAAAATTGAATTTTAACAATTATCCCATCAGTTTATTATTTGCTTTCGTCAAATCGACCTTAGGGGCCGTTTCACTCTATGAAGAACATCCTTACATAGAAACCCTTGGATTTACGGTGATAATGATTTATTTCATTATTTTTTGTTACTAATGCCAGCATTTTCTTTTCCGATGTTTCTAATTCTATCTTTCGATACATTTTCTTTAACATACGGAATGTTCCGCTACCATTTTTATTTTTAAATAAAAATTTGCCGTTTCGGTATATTTCTTTAGTCTCGATACATTTTCGGTGCCAAAAAACTAGACCAATGAGCTATTACGCTTTCTTTAAAGGATGGCTGCTTCCAAGCCTACCTGTTGGTTGTTTTTATTCTTTAACCCCCTTTTTCACTTAGAAATAATTTGGAGACCTTAACGAACAATCAGGGCTGTTTCCCTCTTGACAAAAGACCTTAGCGCCTAGTGTCTGTCTATTTAATTTCATTTTTTTGTATTCGCAGTTTCGAAAAGTTCAGTAAGTTTTTACGCCCCCTAGCTCAATGAGTGCTCTACCCCAAAAAAAGATATTAAACGCTCTACTTCAATAGATTTCGCGGAAAACCAGCTATCTCCGAGTTTGATTGGCCTTTCACCCCTAACCACAAATCATCTCCATATTTTGCCACACATGTGAGTTCGATCCTCCAAACAGTTTCACCTGTTCTTCAATCTGTTCATGGTTAGATCACTCGGTTTCGGGTCTTATTTTCATAACTTTTTTGCAATTTAAAACTTGATTTCTCTACGCCTATTATCTTTTTATTAAGCTTGCTATAAAAATAAACTTGCTGGCCCATTATGCAAAAGGTACATTGTCACTTTACTTTAAATTTTGAAAGTTCCAATTGATAATTAACATTAAGTTTCAGAATTATTTCAATCCACAAAAGTGCTTTTTCACCTTTCCTTTACAGTACTTGTTCACTATCGATCATTAATTTTCAAAGGTTTGAGGGTGGTCCCCCATTTTTCAAAAAAGATTTCACTTAACTTTTTTTACTATTTCTTTAATTAAATTATTTTTACAGGACTTTCACCTTCTTGCGTAAATTTTTCAAAATTTTTCAAGTAATTTAAATTAAATTCTAAACCTTTACCATTTTCACTCGTCATTACTCACGGCACCACGTTTGCTTTTTTATAATAGTTACTTAGATATTTCAGTTCACTATTTATTTATTTTTCACAAAGAAAGAGTTTTCTTTAGGAGACTTCTGTTCATAATTTATTAAAATTTTACAGAAATTTTCGCATTTATTACGTCCTAAAAATAAAATTAATGCCAAGGCATCCACCTAATGCTCTTATATGCTAAAATTTTATAAAAATTATAAACATTAAATTAAAATTAAATTCGGAAAATTTTCATATAGTTTTTAAGCAATCATTTTAAAAATAATTAAAGGCCCCGCAAGGGCTTTTCAAACGATTTAATAACCAAAATCCCCAAATCACACTTTAAACGAGTTTTTTATAAACCAGGGGTAGACCAATCAAAACACCCGGTGTTATACGACCTCTTGGATTTGAACCAAGATTTTGAAGCTTAGAAGGCTTATACTCTACCAATTAAGTTAAGATCGCTTTTTATAAAAAATCGGAAGAGCAGGATTTGAACCTGCGATCCCCTGTTCCCAAAACAGATACATTAAACCAGACTATGCTATCTTCCGTTTATTATAGTGGAGATAGGACTTGAACCTACAACATAGAGATTATGATCCTCCTGTTCTACCAATTGAACTACACCACTATAAATAGAATAAAAATATTGTTTATTTTTTAAGTAAAAGACTCTTTAATATTAATAAAAAGAATATAAAATATAATTCCTATTTATAATTAGTATTTATATTAAAAAATTACATTGATTTCTTGAATTTGAAAAAGGTTCAGATTTTATAATTTTTTTTTTATTCTTTTTATTAATATTTTAATTTCTTCTTCTTATAGAATTAAAAAAACAATTTATAATAATACTTAATAAAGCGCTATTCAGGTTCAGGCTCCGGGTCCTGGGTGGGGGGCGGACTTTGCGGAGGAAGTGGTGGAAGCGGCGGTGGAGGTTGCGGTAGGGGGCGCGTCACCCAAATAGGGTCCTCCTCCTCTTCTTCGTGCCAAAAATTCGAGCAAATTTTTTTAAATAATAGAAAAATAATTAAACAAAGAATTAGCATTAGCCCCACATAAACTAAAACTATAGAAAATATAAAAAATTGAACAAAAATATTAAATTTTAATTGTATTATAGCCATATTTTTTTTTAATTTTAAATAAACGAGACGAAAACATTTATCTTATATGCTAAAAAAAACAAAACAAAAGCAGGAAAAGCGGGAGTTGAACCCGCATAATTAACTTTGGAGGTTAACATTTTACCAATTAAATTATTTTCCTAAAAAAATGTTTATAAAAAAAGTATGTCCAGCCACAGGTTCCCCTACGACTACCTTGTTACGACTTCATCAAAGTTACCAAATACCTTCTAATTATTCCATGAAAATTTATTTAAAAAAAAATCTTAAAAAAGAAAATAAAAATTAAAATAAAATCCAAAAGAATTCCTTCAAAAATACTTAATTCCCTGGATGTGACGGGCGGTGTGTACAAAGTCCAGTAACATATTCACCGCAGCATGCTGTTCTGCGATTACTAGCGATTCCAACTTCATATGGGCGAGTTGCAGCCCATAATTCGAACTAGGATAATTTTTAAAGATTTGCTCCAACTTTTAACATTATTGCCTCTCATTGTATATTATCATTGTAGCACGTGTGTAGCCCAACTCGTAAGGGCCATGAAGACTTGACGTCATCCCCCCCTTCCTTCAACTTATTGTTTAGATTCTTGTTAGAGTTCAAAAAACATATTTCCATAAAATTGCAACTAACAACAGGGGTTTCGCCCGTTAAGGGATTTAACCAAACATTTCACAACACGAGCTGACGACAGCCATGCAACGCCTGTTTTATTTAATAGTATTTATTAAATAAATTTGCAAGAGTTGGTAAGGTTCTGCGCGTATTATCGAATTAAACCACATGCTCCACCGCTTGTGTAGACTCCCGTCAATTCCTTTGAATTTCAACCTTGCGATTATACTTTTCAGGCGGAGTGCTTAACGCGTTAGCTTTATACCTAAAAATTTCTAAATATTAGCACTCATCGTTTACGGCATAGACTACCGGGGTGTCTAATCCCGTTTGCTCCCTATGCTTTCGTTCCTCAGTGTCAGTATATACCCAGATAACTGCCTTCGCTTTTGGCGTTCCTCTTATTATTATCGTATTTTATCCCTACAATAAAAATTCCGTTATCCTCTATGTATACTCCAGTTTTTTAGTTTTGAAAAAATTTATAAAGTTAAGCTTTACTCTTTTTTTTTCAACTTATAAAACCACCTACGAACTCTTTACGCCCAATCAATCTGAATAATGCTCGCCCCCCCCGTATTACCGCGGCTGCTGGCACGGGTATTAGCCGGGACTTCTTCCTTAAGTACTGTCATTTTCCTCCTTAACGAAAGAGCTTTACAACCTAATTAGCCTTCTTTCACTCACTTGGTATTGCTGGATCAGGCTTTCGCCCATTGTCCAAAATTCCTCACTGCTGCCTTTAAAAAAGTTTGGGCCGTGTCTCAGTCCCAATGTGGCTGATCATTCTTTCAAATCAGCTAAAGATCATCGGCTTGGTAGTCTTTTAAACAACCAACTACCTAATCTTCCGCAGACCCATCTTTTAACGTTTCTAAAACTTTATGAATTATTCAGTATTTTATTAAAATATTATTCTGAATTAAAAGGTAGGTAATCCACGTGTTACGCACCCGTTCGCCATGTTTTTTCAAACATTCAACTTGCATGTGTTAAGCATACCAATAGCATTTATTCTGAGCCAGGATCAAACTCAAAGTATTTTTAAAAATTTTTCTTATTAAAAAATTAAAAATTTAAAAAGATTAAACATAAATTTATATTTATTTTAAATATAAATTATAAACATTTTTATATTTATTCCCTCCTTATAACCTTGTTTTATACAAAGAACCTTCGATTAAAAAACACACGTATCGCACAAATCCGGCTATTGTTATGTATACCGGCCTATTTTATAAAATGTTTAAAAACGGGAAAGACGGGAGTTGAACCCGCGACTTTTAGCGTGACAAGCTAATACTCTAACCAACTAAGCTACATTCCCTCTTGTTTTTTTAAATATAAATTCTCCTTAATATACTATATAAAAATATGTAAATTAAAAGATAAATAAAATTAATGTAAATTTAAAGCATCATTTATATACATACAAGTTAAAATAGTAAAAACATACGCTTGAATAATAGCCACTGCGAATTCCAATCCTATTAAAATAACTAATAGAATTAAAGGAATAAAATGTGCTATAAAAATAAAACCATTTACATTTAACATTGACCAAGCAAAACCAGCAATTACTTTTAGTAAAGTATGACCTGCCATCATATTAGCGAATAATCGGACAGGTAAACTAATAACTCTAAAAATATAAGAAATTAATTCTAAAGGCACTAAAAGAGGCACTAAAAAAATACTTGAACCACTTGGTAATAATAAATTTAAAAAATGTTTTTTATGCTTTTTGATTCCAATAATATTAAATCCTATATAAATTGTTAAAGCTAGCGTAAAGGTAACTATTAATTGACTGGTCAAAGTAAAACTATAAGGAATCATCCCTATTAAATTACAAATTAAAATAAGAAAAAAAATAACAAAAATAATTGGTAAAA